AATGAAATGCCTGAGTTTTAAAGGATTATTGTGATAGAATAAATAACGTGAATTTCACTTTCATTATTTACATCTGATAGATTTGAACTATCCCCTAAAGTGTCAAAAACTTTAATTCAACATAAAATAAGATGTAAAAAGGTAAGCTAAGCCTAAGCTTATAGGTTCATACCCTGTCTATGAATAATTTCCCTTTTTAATTAAAATTTACAAGGCAATATTCATGAACATAGTAATTCTAGGAACGTTGGTAACCGCAACTGCCTACTCCTGGATATCTATATGAATGGGACTGGAAATTAATCTTATATCCATTATCCCGATTCTCTCATCTTGCAAATCTCCTAAATCAGCTGAAGCCTCACTAAAATATTTTATTACTCAAGCCATTGCCTCACTTTTATTACTAATATCAATTATCTTACTTATATTTCTCAGAAATCAACTAAATATTAATCCAAAAAGCTATCCAATCTGAATATTAAATACAGCTCTTTTAATTAAAATAGGAGCCGCACCATTCCACTTTTGATTCCCAGAAGTCTTAAATGGATTATCCTGAATAAATTGTTTAACAATAATAACCTGACAAAAAATTGCCCCAATAATTATTCTAATAAATTCACTCATAAATACCATATTAATTTCATTTTCTGTTATCTCCTCATCTATTATCAGAGTATTACTAATTCTTAATCAAACAAGAATACGAAAAATTATAGCCTATTCGTCAATTAACCATATAGCATGGATACTAGCATCACTAATGATCTCTACAAACCTATGAACCATTTACTTTTCCATTTACTCTCTCATGAATATCGGCTTAATTCTTATATTCAATTTAAATACAATCAAACTAATCAATCAACTCCTCTCACTAAAATACTCTATAGAAAAAATAACTTTTTCTATTCTATTTTTAGCCCTAGCAGGGCTACCCCCAACTTTAGGTTTCATACCCAAATGATTAATTATTCAATGATTATCATCAAATGAACTTTTTATTTTAGGATTTATTCTAATCTTATCCTCAATTGCTACATTATTCATTTATATATCCCTAATAATTACATCCTTAACAACATATAACTGACAAACAAAACAAAAAAAGAGTAATTTCTCACACAACTATTTATCAATAATTTTTATAATAGGATTAACGATTTCAACCCTATTATCAAACATAATTTAGAGCTCATAACCATCCCTCAATTTATTTAACTTAAGAATTTAAGTTAAATATCAAACTAACAGCCTTCAAAGCTGTAAATAGGAAAATACCTAAATCTTAATTTAAAGCTAAAAAAATTATTTACCTTTAAATTTGCAATTTAAAATCATATTTGACTATTTAACTCATTTAGTAAAAGAGAAAATTCTCATAAATAAATTTACAATTTATCACCTAGATATTCGGTCATTTTACTGAATAAATGATTATTTTCAACTAACCACAAAGACATTGGAACACTTTATTTCATTTTTGGTGCATGAGCCGGTATAATTGGTTCTTCTCTAAGACTTTTAATCCGAACCGAATTAGGAAATCCAGGATCATTAATTGGAGACGACCAAATTTATAATGTAATCGTAACAGCTCACGCCTTCATCATAATTTTTTTTATAGTTATACCAATTATAATTGGAGGATTCGGAAATTGACTAGTTCCGTTAATATTATCTGCTCCAGATATAGCATTCCCACGAATAAACAATATAAGATTCTGATTACTACCTCCTTCATTAACTCTCTTAATTATAAGAAGAATAGTGGAAAGAGGTGCAGGAACAGGTTGAACCGTTTATCCACCTCTATCAGCTAATATTGCTCATAGAGGTTCATCAGTTGATTTAGCAATTTTCAGTCTTCATCTTGCAGGAATTTCATCAATTTTAGGTGCAGTAAATTTCATTACAACTGTTATTAACATACGACCAGACCACATATCATTAGATAAAATACCATTATTCGTATGAGCAACTGTTATTACAGCCACTCTTCTATTATTATCGCTTCCAGTTCTTGCAGGTGCAATTACTATACTATTAACAGACCGTAATATCAATACATCCTTCTTTGATCCAGCTGGAGGTGGTGATCCAATTTTATACCAACACTTATTTTGATTCTTTGGACATCCAGAAGTTTACATTTTAATTCTTCCAGGATTCGGAATAATTTCACATATTATTACCCAAGAAAGTGGAAAAAAAGAAGCCTTCGGAACATTAGGAATAATCTATGCTATAATAGCAATTGGACTTCTAGGATTTGTAGTTTGAGCTCATCATATATTTACAGTAGGAATAGATGTTGATACTCGAGCATACTTTACATCGGCTACTATAATTATTGCAGTTCCTACAGGAATTAAAATTTTCAGATGATTAGCTTCATTAAATGGAGTCCAATTAAATTACAGCCCTTCCCTTCTATGAGCATTAGGATTCGTATTCCTATTTACAGTCGGAGGTTTAACCGGAGTAATTTTAGCAAATTCTTCTATTGACATTGTACTTCATGATACTTATTATGTTGTTGCACACTTTCACTACGTATTATCAATAGGAGCTGTATTTGCTATCATAGGAGGTTTTATTCACTGATTTCCTCTTTTTACGGGCCTAACTCTTAATCAATTTCTATGTAAAATTCAATTTACAACAATATTTTTAGGAGTAAATATTACCTTCTTCCCTCAACATTTTCTAGGACTAAGAGGTATACCTCGACGATATTCTGATTACCCTGATGCCTTTACCATATGAAACATCATTTCATCTATAGGATCAATCATTTCTATTATTTCAATTATCTTCTTCATTTACATTATTTGAGAAAGATTTATATCTCAACGTAAACCTTTAACAACTCTTAATACCCTCTCTTCCATTGAATGACTTCAAAACACTCCTCCTTCAGAACATTCCTATAATGAACTTCCTATTCTAATAAATTTCTAATATGGCAGACTAGTGCAATGGACTTAAAACCCATATATAAAGAAACCTTTTTTTAGAAATAGTTACATGAAAAATAATACTTCTTCAAGACAGTTCATCTCCCTTAATAGAACAATTATCATTCTTTCATGATCACACCCTAATAATTTTAGTAATAATTACTATTATTGTATCCCAAAATATATTAAGACTATTTTATAACAACTTAACTAACCGATTCCTTCTTCAAGGACAAACAATCGAAGTAATTTGAACTATCTTACCGGCCATCACCCTAATCTTTATTGCTCTACCATCTCTTTCCCTTATTTACTTATTAGACGAAACAAATAATCCAATAATTTCAATTAAAACAATTGGACATCAATGATACTGATCATATGAATATTCAGACTTTAAAAACATCGAATTTGATTCATACATAAATCCATCTCAAGAAATAAAATCATTCAATTTTCGACTACTAGATGTAGATAACCGCTTAGTAATCCCATTTAATACTCAAATTCGAATAATTATAACTGCAGCAGACGTCATTCATTCATGAACAATTCCATCACTAGGTATTAAAGTTGATGCCACCCCAGGACGACTAAATCAAATATCTATCTTCTCCTCTCGAGCATCTCTTTTATTTGGACAATGCTCAGAAATTTGTGGAGCTAATCATAGATTTATACCAATTGTTATTGAATCAATCTCACCTTCATTCTTCGTAAAATGAATTAAAAATTTTTCATTAGATAGCTTAAAGTAAGTAATGGTCTCTTAAACCTTAAAATAGTAAATAACGAATACTTCTAATGAATAAAAACTTAGTTAAAAACATAACATTAACTTGTCAAGTTAAAATTAATTAAATTTAGTTTTTAAAATATACTTTTTTTTGAAAAAAAAAAAAAAAAAAAAAAATCCTCAAATATCACCTCTTAGATGATTAACCTTAATGCTTTACTTTATTATAATCATGATTATTTTAAACATTACAAATTATTTCTTTTTCTTGTTAAACCCATCATTAAAAAAAAACAACAAATTAACTTCAAAAATCAATTGAAAATGATAATAAATTTATTTTCAACGTTCGATCCCTCATCAAATTTCTCATTAAATCTTAATTGAATAAGAACATTAATTCCTTTAATTATAATTCCTTCAACATATTGATTTATACCCTCACGAATTTCAATCAGATTAAATCTCATTTACAATACACTTTACTCAGAATTCAAAAACTTAGTACCTAAAAATATTAATTCCATTTTAATATTCATTTCAATTTTCTTAATAATTGCATTCAATAATTTTATAGGACTATTCCCATTTATTTTTACCAGAACAAGTCATATAACCTTATCATTAACACTAGCCTTACCAATATGATTATCTTTTATAATTTATGGATGATTTAATAATACTACTCACATACTTGCTCACCTAGTTCCTCAAGGAACTCCTTCTATTCTTATACCTTTTATAGTTTGCATTGAAACAATCAGAAACACAATTCGACCAATAACTCTAGCTATTCGTTTATCAGCCAATATAATTGCTGGACACCTTTTAATAACTTTAATAGGAAATACAGGACCATCACTACCAATTATTTCCTTATCAATACTCCTAATAGCTCAAATCCTCCTTTTAACACTCGAAACAGCAGTTGCTCTAATTCAATCTTATGTATTTGCAGTACTAGTAACATTATACTCTAGAGAAGTAAACTAATGTCAAATAAAAATCACCCATTCCATCTAGTAGACGTAAGACCATGACCAATCCTAGGATCTTTATCAGCATTAGAGTTAATAACAGGAATTATTAAATGATTTCATCTTTATTCAACTTCGCTATTTTTTTTAGCCTTTTCTTCAATAATTATAATTATATATCAATGATGACGTGACATTACACGCGAAAGAACTATAGAAGGATTACACACAATCAAAGTAGCAACAGGTATACGATGAGGAATAATTTTATTTATTACATCAGAAGTTCTATTTTTTATTTCATTTTTCTGAGGATTCTTTCATAATAGACTTTCTCCTACTATTGACTTAGGAATAAATTGACCTCCAAAAAGAATTCAACCATTTAATCCTATCCAAATTCCTTTATTAAATACTCTTATCCTATTAACTTCCGGATTAACAGTTACATGAGCTCATCACAGATTAATGGAAAATAATTTCAAACAAACTACTCAAGGATTAACCCTTACAGTTGTTCTAGGATTATATTTCACTATTCTTCAAGCATTTGAATATATTGAATCATCATTCACAATAGCAGATACCGCTTATGGTTCATCATTTTTTATAGCAACTGGATTTCATGGAATTCATGTCATTATTGGAACAACATTCTTATTAGTTTGTTTGATTCGTCATATTTTTTCACATTTTTCATCCTCTCATCACTTCGGATTCGAAGCAGCCGCATGATATTGACACTTTGTTGATGTAGTATGATTATTCCTTTATATTTCAATTTATTGATGAGGTAGATAATTTGAATAGTATAAAAATTACAATAGGCTTCCAACCTTTAAATCTAGAAATAGTTCAAATAATTTTAACTCTACTAATTAATTTTATTATCATCTTATTTATTATAATCATATTAATTACCCTTTTAAATTTAATTTCTAAAAAAAGGTTTATAGATCGAGAAAAAAGATCTCCATTTGAATGCGGATTTGATCCTAAATCATCTTCACGATCACCATTCTCCCTTCATTTTTTTTTAATTGCAATTATTTTCTTAGTATTTGATGTTGAAATTACTATTATATTTCCGTTAATTATTTCCATAAAATTAAGAAATCCTCTTATATTTATTGTATTTTCTTTATCATTCATTATAATTCTCATCATCGGTTTAATTCATGAATGAAAGCAAGGTGCTCTAAACTGAACAAACTAGGATAATAGTTAAATCAATAACATTTAAGTTGCATTTAAAAATTATATAAATATTTATCTTAAATAAGAAGCTTAAAGCATTTAGTTTCGACCTAAAAGTTTGATTTTAATAAAATCCTTATTTTTAATTGAAACCAAAAAGAGGTATATCACTGTTAATGATAAAATTGAATTTATTCCAATTAAAGAAATATTATAAAATTAAGCTTCTAACTTAATAAAAAGCACAAGTGTTTATATTTCTATTTATATAGTTTAAAATAAAACATTACATTTTCAATGTAAAATTAATTAATATTTATAAATACTTAAAAACATTTGTCACCTTAGCATCTTCAATACCACGCTCTCATTTAAGCTATTTAAGTTAAATAAATATTAAAATCAATAATCAAAAAAAAGTCAATAAAATAAAAATTTTAATCTGATTAAATCTTAAAAATTGAATAAATTTTCTATTTTTAATTAAAAATAAAGAAATTTTACGAGCACCATAAAACTCTCTTCAACCCTGATCCAACATATGAAATGCTACTCTTCCTAAAATCACAGGACTTTTAGAAACACCTAAAGTAAAAATAATTGGCATATTTCATATTCTACCCAAATACATTCTTAAAACATTAAAATTTAAAAAATTATTACCTCAAGATAACTTAATCTTAAATATTTCTAAACCAATAATTACTCCTATAAAAATCATAATTAAAGTTATAATTTTCATATATAAAGGTAAAATAATCAAATAAGGAAAATCAAAAATTAATCAAGATAAAACTCTTCCTATAAAAATTACTAAAAAAATCAACCCTGTCATTCCCTTAAGTATATAAAAAAACCTTTCTCCTAATAAACCCAACCTTATAAAATTATAATTTCTAAAAAAAGAATAATAAACTAGTCGAAATCTGTATCTTACAGTCAATCCAATTGATACATAAAACAAAAAATAAATAATAATACTTAAATAACCTATTCTTATAAATTCAACAATTAAATCCTTTGAATAAAACCCTCTTAAAAATGGTAAACCACAAAGAGACAAATTACAAATATTGAAATAAACTATAGTTACAGGAACCCCATAACCAAGTCTTCCTAAAAAACGAATATCTTGACAATTCATTATCAAATGAATTACATTACCAGCACATATAAACAATAAAGCCTTAAATAAAGCATGAGTAAGTAAATGAAAAAAAGCTAATTTATAATTTCCCAATATCAAAATTCTCATTATTAACCCTAACTGACTTAAAGTAGATAAAGCAATAATCTTTTTTAAATCAAATTCATAATTAGCACCTAATCCTGATATAAATATTGTTATAACCGAAATTAACAAACAAAACATCATTAAATTATTATTTATACATTCACTAAAACGAATTAATAAATAAACCCCAGCAGTAACTAGTGTAGAAGAATGTACTAAAGAAGAAACAGGTGTAGGAGCAGCCATAGCTGCTGGAAGCCATGAAGAAAAAGGAATCTGAGCTCTTTTAGTAAAAGCAGCTAAAATTACTAAAATTCTAATAATAAACATATAATCAGAACTTTTAAATATATTCAAATAAAAAATATAACTTCAACTACCATAATTTAATATTCAAGAAATAGCCATTAACAAAGCAACATCCCCAATTCGATTTCTTAAAGCAGTCAACATACCAGCATTATAAGATTTTACATTTTGATAATAAATTACTAAACAATAAGATACTAAACCTAAACCATCTCAACCAAGCAAAATTCTAATTAAATTAGGTCTAATAATCAATAATAATATAGAAAAAACAAATATAATTACTAATAAAATAAAACGATCCATATATAAATCACCCATTATATACTCACCTCTATAAAATAAAACTATTCCAGAAATAAATAAAACAAATCTAATAAATAATAATCTTATTCAATCAAATAAAAAAGTTATACAAATCATTCTCCCATTAATTATTAACAAATCATACTCCAAAAAATACACCAAACCACTATTCATAAAAACAATTCTAAGAAAAAACATAATAATACTAGAAACAGTAAAAAAAACTCTATAAATTAAAAAAATAATTATCCAATAAAAACCTTTTTCTAAGATTCCACAAATCCTTATTTTACATAAACTAATTGAATTAAAATCAATTAAATATAACTTCACCTGCCAAAACTAATAAATTTAAAGGCAATCAATGCATAAATAATAAAAAAAATTCACGTACATTACATATAGAAAATCTATATAATTCCTGTAAACTTCCATGTTGACTAAAAGAATATAAAAAAAGTGAATAAACAGCAGAAAAAAACGACATAAGCATTAAAAACACCATATTTAATCTTCTATAAGAAACTAATCTATTAATAAGTATAATTTCACCCAAAAGATTAAATGAAGGAGGAGCAGCTATATTACAAGAAATTAATAAAAATCAAATTAAACTAAGACTAGGCATAATATTAATTAATCCTTTATTCAAATAAAGTCTTCGTCTTCCGACCCGTTCATAACTAATATTAGCTAAACAAAAAAGTCCCGATGAACACAAACCATGAGCAATTATTATTACTAATCCTCCCACACCACCTCAAACTCTATAAGTCAAAATACCTCCTAAAACAAGTCTTATATGAGAAACTGAAGAATAAGCAATTAAACTTTTTATGTCTCTTTGTCGAATACAAATTAAAGAAATATAAAACCCCCCAACTATACAAATTCTAATAAATACCATATTAATTTTTATTCCCAAAACTATAAATGATACTATAAATCGATAAAGTCCATAACCACCCAATTTTAGTATAATACCTGCCAAAATTATTGAACCTGCAACAGGAGCTTCTACATGAGCCTTAGGTAATCATAAATGAACAAAAAACATAGGAATTTTAACAAAAAAAACCATATTAATTAATATATAAACTAATAATTCATCAACTTGAAAAAAATTAAATACTATTAATCTATTAAATTTATTATAAAAATAAAACAAACAAATCATTATTGGTAAAGAAGCCAACAAAGTATAAATTAATAAATAAAATCCTGCTTGAATACGTTCAGGCTGATATCCTCATCCAATAACTAAAACAAAAATAGGAATTAAACTAATTTCAAAAAATAAATAAAATAAGAAAAGATTTAAAAAACTAAATGTTAAAACCAAAGAAAAAATTAAAACTAATATAAAAAACATAAATATTTCAGATCAAACTCTATTTTTATAAACCATCTCCATAGAAGTTATTATCAAAGAACAAATTCAAAATCTTAAAAGAATTAAAGTAAAAGACAATAAATCAATCCCAATCTGAAATCCTAATAATTCAATCCCCCCATACTGAAAGCTAAAAACAAATAAAAAAAACAACACAAAATATATAAATTCTATAAATCAAAATCAACTATAAAAACATAAAGGAATCATAAATAATATTATCAAAATAAATTTTATCATAACAAATTAAAACTATTAAAATAATCTCTCCCATGACTACGAATCATTATAACTATCAAAGAAAGACCTAAAACTCCTTCACATACAGAAAAAGTTAAAAATACTAAAGAAAAAAAAACTTCACCATCCATTAACCTCAATTGAACAAATATAGCTAAAAAAATTGATAAAACAATAAATTCTAAAGACAACAACATTATAAGCAAATGCTTACGATTTAATCTAAAAGAAATTACCCCTACAAAAAAAGAAAATATTATTAAATAAATATGTTTTTATAATTTAATAAAAAATATTGGTCTTGTAAACCAAAAATGAAAAAATTCTAAAAACATCAAGAAAAGATTATTATCCATCTTAAGTCTCCAAAACTAATATTTTTATTAAACTATTTCTTGAAATCATAATTAAATTATATCTTATATCAACCCTAACATTTTTATTTATAAACCATCCATTATCTATGGGATTATTATTATTATTACAAACCTTAATCACAAGATTTATTACAAGTAATATATATATAAATTTCTGATATTCTTATATTCTAATATTAATCATAATTGGAGGTATATTAATTCTATTCATTTACATAACAAGTATTGCATCAAACGAAAAATTTAGTTTAAAACCAAAAACCCTCCTCATAATCCCCATCTCAATTATAATCTCTTTTATATTTCAAAAAAATTTAAATTTCCTATTTAACTCTTCAGAAACTGTAAAAACCTTAAGAATCAATAAATTCTTAATCCCTATAATTAAATTTTTAAATTTTCCCAATATTATCATTCTTTTATTTATCATTATTTTTCTATTTGTAATTCTAGTAGCTACTGTAAAAATTTCCAAAAAAACAAAAGGCCCCCTTCGTCATATATTTAACTAATGAAAACCCCTATCCGAAAATCATCTCCCATAATCAAAATTATTAACAATTCATTAATTGATCTTCCTACACCATCCAATATTTCCCTTAATTGAAATTTCGGTTCTCTTTTGGGTTTATGTTTAATCATTCAAATCATTACAGGACTCTTTTTAACAATACATTTTTGCCCTAATATAGATATAGCGTTCAATTCAGTCTCTCATATTATACGAGACGTAAATTTAGGATGAATACTACGAATTATTCACGCTAATGGAGCATCAATATTCTTTATATGCTTATATTACCATATCGGACGAGGAATTTACTATGGCTCATACAAATTAGTACATACATGAATCATTGGAGTAATTATTACATTAATATTAATAGCAACCGCATTTTTAGGTTATGTCCTACCCTGAGGACAAATATCCTTCTGAGGAGCAACTGTTATTACAAATCTTTTATCAGCAATTCCTTATCTAGGAAACTCAATTGTACTTTGATTATGAGGAGGATTTGCAGTTGACAACGCAACTTTAAACCGATTCTTCGCACTACATTTTCTTATACCTTTTATTGTAACAGCTTTAGTAATAATTCATCTCTTATTTCTTCACCAGACAGGCTCAAATAATCCATTGGGTACAAATAGAAATATTGACAAATTACCTTTCCATCCATACTTTTCAACCAAAGATATTCTAGGAATACTAATCTTAATTATAATTCTTATAATTATTTCTCTAAAAACTCCTTACTTACTAGGAGATCCAGATAATTTCACACCAGCTAATCCACTTGTAACTCCCGTTCATATTCAACCAGAATGATATTTCCTATTCGCCTATGCAATTCTCCGATCAATTCCTAATAAATTAGGGGGAGTAATAGCTCTAGCCTTTTCTATTATAATTTTAGCAATTACTCCTTTATTCAATAAAAAAATATCATCAAATCAATTTTATCCTATAAATAAAATCCTATTCTGAAGATTAGTATCAATCGTAATACTTTTAACATGAATTGGAGCCCGACCAGTAGAAGAACCTTTTATCATTACAGGACAAATTCTAACACTTCTATATTTTATATGATATTTAATTTATCCATTAACATTTAAATTATGGGATTCAACCATTTAAATTAATGAGCTTGAATAAGCTTTTACCTTGAAAGTAAACGAAAGAATAGAATTCTATTAATTTAAATCCTCTGCCTAACAAATCTTAGTACCTATATATTCATGATACAAAAATAAAAAATCATTCTTAATCTTAAAATCATCATAATTAAAGAACAAGGCAAAAATCTTTTTCAAGTTAAATTTATAAGCTTATCATAACGAAACCGAGGTAAAGTTCCACGAACTCAAATAAATATAAAACTTAATAAACCCACCTTAATAAATAAAAAATATGAATTCAAATCACCTCCCAATCTAATTATTCTAATAAAAAAACTTATTAATAAAATTCTTGAATACTCCGCCATAAAAATTAAAGCAAATCCCCCTCTTCTATATTCAACATTAAATCCAGAAACCAACTCAGATTCACCTTCAGCAAAATCAAAAGGCGTACGATTAGTTTCTGCTAATCTAGAAATAAAAAATATCAAAAAAAGAGGAAATAAAATAAAAATTATTCAAATATACTTTTGATAAACAAAAAAAGAAAATAACCTAAATCCCATTACATAAAAAGCAAACCTCAATATAATAATTGCCATTCTAACCTCATAAGAAATAGTCTGTGCAACTCTACGAAGACTTCCTAATAAAGAATAATTTCTATTTGAAGATCAACCAGCTAATATAATACTATAAACACCTAGTCTAGAAACAACTAAAAAAAAAATTAATGATATATTAAATCTAACAGTTACTCTATAAAAAGGAACCATAACCCACAAAAATAAAGATATCAACAAACTAATAACAGGACAAATATAATACAAATTATAATTAGACATATAAGGAAAAATCTGTTCCTTACTAAATAATTTAATTGCATCTCCAAAAGGTTGTAAAATTCCAATATAACCTACTTTATTAGGACCCTTACGAATCTGAATATAACCCAAAATTTTTCGTTCCAATAAAGTCAAAAAAGCTACACCTACAAGAACCAATACAAATATCAATAAAAAAATCAATAAAACTATAAATAAATCCATCATAAACAATATTACTTGTATATTCATACATTCATAAATTCTAAATTTATTGCACTAATCTGCCAAAATAATAATAATATTCAATTAAAAAAATTTAATTCAAATTTTTGGTCCTTTCGTACTAAAAAATTCCATACTTTAACAAGATAGAATCCAACCTGGCTCACACCGGTCTAAACTCAGATCATGTAAAATTTTAAAGGTCGAACAGACCTAATATTAAAGCTTCTACACCTTAAATTAATTTTAATCCAACATCGAGGTCGCAAACTTTTTTTTCAATATGAACTTTCAAAAAAAATTACGCTGTTATCCCTAAGGTAATTTATCTATTAATCAAGAAAAAAGATCAATAATCCATTAATTCATGTAAAAATAATTTAAAAGTTTAAAATTTTAAAATCACCCCAATCAAATACTAATAAAAAATAAAAATTAAATTTTCATAAATTTTTATTTAATATCAATATAAAACTCTATAGGGTCTTCTCGTCTTTATTAAAAATTTAAGCATTTTCACTTAAAATTAAAATTTTATTATTTAAATATAGACAGCTTACTTTTCATCAAACCTTTCATTCCAGCTCTCAATTAAAAAACTAATGATTATGCTACCTTTGCACAGTCAAAATACTGCGGCCATTCAATTAATCAGAGGGCAGGCCAGACTTTAAATCATAAACAAAAAGACATGTTTTTAATAAACAGGTGAAAGCAATTTTTGCCGAATTCCTTAATTTAATCTCAACCAATTACTTAACAAAACAAAAAAATATACTAATTTAATCATTATTACAAAGATTTAAAAATTAAATCTTCTATCTTTATAAAAAATATAAAAAATAAAAAATCATAAAAAAAAAATGATATATTAAAACATACTTTTAAAAATTAAAATTTCTATTCATATTATTCATTTTACAAATTTTAAATTATATAACAAATAAAAGCTTATCCCCTTATTTTTAAGATATTAAAATTAATAAATTTAAACAAATTACTTATTAATATTTTAACTCCAAAATTAAATTTTTATCTAAAGAAACTAGATATATTATAAACGACTAACCTTTCATTTCTAACTTTAAATTATAAATATTTATTTCACAATAAAATTTATTTAAAATTAACTCTTATAATTTCGAGAAAAATAAATTCTTATTTAAAAATTAATCAACCCTGATACACAAGGTACTAATAACAAATTATTCTTTTAAACCAAATACACAATCCATTCACATTACTTTACACTATTATAAAAAATATTTTTTCAAAATTAATTAAACCATTTATTATTTCATTCAAAAAATAATTATAAAAAAAATCAATAATACTATCCCTCAATTCAAACCTTACAGGTTAATCTCTTTAATGTAAATAAAACGCTTACAAGCTCTAAATTGTTCATTCCAGATTCATTTTCCAATAAATCTACTTTGTTACGACTTATTTCAATTTAAATGAAAGCGACGGGCGATATGTACATATTTTAGAGCTTAATCAAATAATAAATATTTATATTTTACCTTCAAATCCAATTTCAAAAAATTATTCAAATTTCTATCCATAAATAAATTTATTGTAACCCATTTTCACTTCATCATCAACTACACCTTGATCTGAAATACTATTAAATAAATATCTTAAAAATTAAATTCTCAAAAAATTTTTATAAACAACGATATATAAACTAAAAGATAAAGTAACATTAATCGTGGATTATCAATTAAGAAACAGGTTCCTCTGAAAAGACTAAAATACCGCCAAATTTTTTAGTTTTAAAGACCTTAACTATTAATATCCAAGGATTCAAAATTACATTTTAAATAATAGGGTATCTAATCCTATTCTCTTACTAAAATTTCCCAACTTCAAAATCTTTAAAATTAATATATATATAAATTTAAATTTCACCTAAAAATTTATATAATAAACTAAACAAAAATAAATATTTAATTAATCCCAAAAAAAATTAACTTGTATAGTTTGTATAACCGCTACTGCTGGCACAAACTTAGTCTATACTTAAAAAAATTCCTAATTCTATATTTCTATAATTACTAAAAATCTAAACTGCAATTCAAATTATCAAAAAACCAAAATTTACATATAAAAAAATATTTTAATTAATTATAAAGCCAAAATAAAGCTTTAAGAAAAAAGCTTACAATCTCAATTATTTTCATCATAAACATATTTTTTTTCATCTAACTCAATTTTAAACCCAAATATTTACACTCCACTCAAAAGCCAATCCCCATCATCAAATAAATCGCAACTTATGTATCCCTATCATAATTTTATTCGATTTTTGGCTAAAATTAGCCTTTATAATAAAATATTTATTAACTAACATAACATTTTAGTGTTATATATAAATTATCGATTAATAAAAAAAACCATGATTTTTAAAAATCAAAAAATAATAGAAAAAAGCTGTCATAGACAATTACTCTTTTTTTTTTTTTTTTTTTCTCAATAAATGATTATATGGATAAAGAAAATATATTTATAAATAATTTAATATATACATATATAGATTAATAAATGATTATTAATTAATAATTATTTATATATATATATAATAGTATTATTAATATTATTATTAAATTATTATTAATTCTTTTTTAATTTTTTCTTTGATAGTATCTTATTATTCATATAAATTACTATATATTAATATATTATTATTAATTAATAAATTACGGGCTTATATAAATATATATATATTAAATAAATATGTATTATAATTGTAAAATGTAGGTATTTATATTCTATTAATTCATTAAATATTTATATAGAAACGAAATAAAAAAATATTTTCACCCCATTAATATTAATTCCCCGAGAGTGGGCCCAAAAATCCCAAAAAATCCTGCAGACTACCAATGCCACACTATCCTCAGAAAAACCTATTTATTAAAAAACATGCACTCCTATGTTTGAGCTAGCAACTTTTTCTCTTATTAATAAAACT